AAACAAAATAAAAGAGCGAATTATTTCTTCTGCAAAAGTTGGCAAGGGGAATAAAATGAATTTCATGCTCCTCTTCTTACATTACATGTGTATAGATAATTCAACTATAACAAATAGCGGCATAGAGTCTTGCATCTTTCTAAATCTCTAGAGGATCTATAGTTTTACTAAGAATCCCTGTTGTTGGATCGGATTATAACGAACTTTTTGGGAATTTTTAAGAAAATCTTTAGTAAATTTTTATTTGAATAAAATAATCAAAAAAAATTTTAAGACAAGATAATAAATAAAATATTACAAAAGTCTATTATGATACATATATTTCATGTCGAAAGATGAGTAAATGTAATTCGACATTCCTTATATATACTCACGTAGATATTACTTAGTATAATTATATATGAATTAGTATAATTATAAGATACCTTTTATAACAATCAATAAATAACAGGTACAAATATTAATATAACAATTAATATACCAATAAATAACAGGTACAAATATTAAGTCGAGGTATCCATTCTATGACAACTCTCACCACCTTCCCCTCTATTTTTGTGCCTTTAGTGGGCCTAGTATTTCCGGCAATTGCAATGGCTTCTTTATCTCTTCATGTTCAAAAAAACAAGATTTTTTAAATATGCTAGTGCCGTCTCTTTTTTTTTTTAACTTAGACTTTGACGATAACACAGCTATCTATTTAGTAGACTCGAGTCTAAGATGTGGCTTACTCCAAACATAAGCGATTAGACATGCGTAAACATGATATCTGAGGAAATCAATTATACGTATTTGAAAATAGAAAAGATATAACAGAGCAGGCGACGAATGTTTGAGATGTAAAGTCAATATATCTATATGGATGTAGGTATCTATAGGGAATCATGGAAAGGTGATGTTATTATTTTAGATCGAAGTAATTCGATGAATTACTCCTAAAGTAAAGGTTCACATCAAAATAGTGCTAGTTGATTAGAGTTACTTCGGAAACAAAAAAAGTCAAATCGATTTTTGTTATTCTATCAATTCCAATAAAATGCAACGAGATCTAGTATGAGTTGGCGATCAGAACGTATATGGATAGAATTTATAAGAGGATCTCGAAAAATCAGCAATTTCTGCTGGGCCTTTATCCTTTTTTTAGGTTCATTAGGGTTTTTATTGGTTGGAACTTCCAGTTATCTTGGTAGGGATTTGATATCTTTATTTCCGTCTCAGCAAATCATTTTTTTTCCACAGGGGATCGTGATGTCTTTCTATGGGATCGCAGGTCTCTTTATTAGCTCCTATTTGTGGTGCACAATTTTGTGGAATGTAGGTAGCGGTTATGATCGATTCGATAGAAAAGAAGGAATAGTGTGTATTTTTCGTTGGGGGTTTCCTGGAAAAAATCGTCGAATCTTCCTCCGATTCCTTATGAAAGACATTCAGTCCATCAGAATAGAAGTTAAAGAGGGTATTTATGCACGTCGTGTCCTTTATATGGAAATCAGAGGCCAAGGGGCCATTCCTTTGACTCGTACCGATCAGAATCTGACCCCACGAGAAATTGAGCAAAAGGCTGCCGAATTGGCCTATTTCTTGCGTGTACCAATTGAAGTTTTTTGAAAAAGAAAGTTAAGAATGAATGCTTTCTTAGTTCGTAGCAAGAGGGATAAAAATCAAATTAAAGAAGAATCTTTTTTATAGACCATATGACTTGTAATTGAACTTATGTTTGATATAAATATTAGTAGTGTATAGAGTTAACGAATGAAGTGAGTTCATTAAAAACTAAAAGACGAAAAAATGGTAAAAAAGAAAGAATTCATTCCCCTTCTATATCTTGCATCTATAGTATTTTTTCCCTGGTGGATCTCTCTTTCATTTAAAAAAAGCCTAGAATCTTGGGTTACTAATTGGTGGAATACTAGTCAATCCGAAATTTTTTTGAATGATATTCAAGAAAAGAGTATTATAAAAAAAGTTATAGAATTAGAGGAACTCTTTCTCTTGGACGAAATGCTAAAGGAATACCCAGAAACACATCTACAAAAGCTTCGTATCGGAATCTACAAAGAAACGATCCAATTGATCAAGATGCACAATGAGGATCGTATACATACGATTTTGCACTTCTCGACAAATATAATCTGTTTCGTTATTCTAAGTGGTTATTCTATTCTTGGTAATGAAGAACTTGTTATTCTTAACGCTTGGGTTCAAGAGTTCCTATATAACTTAAGCGACACAATAAAAGCTTTTTCTATTCTTTTATTAACTGATTTATGTATAGGATTCCATTCGCCCCATGGTTGGGAACTAATGATTGGTTCTGTCTACAAAGATTTTGGATTTTCTCATAACGATCAAATTATATCCGGTCTTGTTTCCACTTTTCCAGTCATTCTTGACACAATTTTCAAATATTGGATCTTCCGTTATTTAAATCGTGTATCTCCGTCACTTGTAGTGATTTATCATGCAATGAATGATTGAAAAATCTAATGTTTGTTACTTT